TTGACTTTCTTTCTATTTAGAATAGAAAACTATTGATACGTTTTATGGCAGTGAAATCTGGCAATAGTAACATAGTTACACTACTCCAATTAAAAAAAACTAAATCAAAATAAATGAAAGCCAAATACTCTTCTTCAAAATCTACATTACATACTCTTTTTCTACGAGATGCTGGGAATCCCTTGTACCACATAGTATGTAGATTTTCACATAGTATGTAGATTTTGAAGAAGAGTATAAATAAGACAAAGGAGTTTTCATAATTTCATTTTTTTGATCATAAATAATCGCCAACAAGAATTTGGTTCTTTTTACGTACTTGATATCGATAAATCTGCGAATCTAGAAATTCATTTCGGCCAATTGAACCTTCTCGAACTGTTTCTTTTTAAGAACCAAAAAGATTTGTGCCAAAATAACAGATGCCAAGAAGAACAAAAGTCCTTGGACACGTAATGGATCTTGAAGTACTATTTCTGCATCTCCCTGACCAAATCCGCCTACATTAGGATTACTCGTTAATGGTTGATCAAATTTGATAGATTCGCCCTCGGAAACAAGAAGTTCTGGTCCGGGAGGGATAATATCAACCACTTGACGTCCCTCCGCCGCATCCGTTATGGTTATCTCATACCCCCCTTTTTCTTTTCGTATGATTTTGCTTACTATACCTGCTGCTGTAGCATTATAAACTGTATTGTTACTCTTGTTGCCGTCGGGATAAATCTGACCCCTTCCCCTGTTCCCGCCTACGTATATAGGATATTTTAAGAAGTGAACATCCTTCTTAGTAGCAGGGTCCGGGGAAAGAATAGGGAAGGTTATTTCACTATATTTTTTACCAGGGACAGGGCCTACCACAAGAATATTTGTTTTATTGGGGCGATAGCTCTGAAAAGACAAATTGCCAATCTTTTCTTTCATCTCAGGAGAAATACGATCGGGAGGAGCTAATTCAAACCCCTCCGGTAAAATAAGAACAGCCCCGACGTTCAACCCCCCTTTTTTACCATTAGCAAGAACCTGTTTCAGTTGCATATCATAAGGAATTCGAACAACTGCTTCAAATACAGTATCAGGAAGTACCGCTTGTGGAACCTCAATTTCCACGGGCTTATTAGCTAAATGGCAATTGGCACATACAATACGCCCAGTCGCTTCTCGTGGATTTTCATAACCCTGCTGTGCAAAAATGGGATATGCACTTGAAATGGACGTCCGAGTTAAGATATATATCATGAGCGATACGGAAATAGATCGAGTAATCTGTTTCTTTAGCCAAGAAAAAGCATTTCTAGTTTGCATGGTCCAATCATTGATCGCGAAAATTTCTACAATAAATTGGGTAGGTCGCTAGTATAGTTCCCTAGCCACGATTCTGCTATTTGCTGGAATAATCTAGGATGAATCTTCCCGATGGTTAGAAATAGGAAGAGTAAATATGATTTTCAATACTTTGCTTATGTACAACTACAAAGTACCAAGCATTCTAATTGGATTAGATTAATATCAATGGATCCTTTATCATTCAGTTATTGAATCATAAATCAGTAAAATTGACGGAGACAGACTAGTTAAATAACGGAAAAGCCAATATTTAAAACATGTATCAAAAATTACTGGAAGGATGCAAACAAGAATAGTTATAGTTTGCTCATTCGCAACAACTCCAACCTCGTTATAGATAGAGCGTATAGCGAATTCCCAACCTGGGGGTGAATGATATCCGAGAAAAAACTCAGTTACTAGAAGAAGACACAAAGCTTTTGCTGTGTCACTTAAGTTATATAGGAATTCCTGAGCCCAAGAGTTAAGAATAACAAGTTTTTCCTTACCCAAAATTGAATACCCGCTTAGAATACCAAACCAGATGATATTTGTTGAGAAGTGCAAAATCGTATCCATACGATTCTCGTTTTGTATCGTGATTAATTGGATCGTTTCTTTATGGATTCCTATCCCAAACTCTTCGAGATGTGTTTCCGAGTATTCCTTGATCATTTCGTCCAAGAAGAGGAGTTCCTCTAATTCTCTGAATTTTTCTAGAAGACTCTTTTCTTGAATATTATTCAAGACAATTTGGGATTGCCCAGTATTCCACCAATTAGTAACCCAAGATTCCAGACATTTATTAACTGAGAAAGAAATCCACCAGGGCAAAAATACTATAGATGCAAGATAGAAAAGAGGAGTGAATGCTTTCTTTTTTGCCATTTTTTCGTCTGTAAATTGTTAATCAACCCATTCGTACACTCTATGCGGTCGAATATTTCTTACACACATGAGTTTTATCCAAGGTATCGAACTGTTTTATACAAGGTATCGAACTTATGAATCTATTTTCTTTGTGATTTTTTGGTTAGTCTTTGAATCTAGAAAGAATACAGAAATAGGCTAAGAATTCACTTCGAATGAAGAAATTTCGAATATTGTTTCCTGATATCTCAATTGGTCAAATTAAAAATAAAGTGTATCCTTTCGATGAATGATCGAAAGAACCACTTTAAGTAATGAATATTATTCAGATTTTGAGACGAAAGAACTCCTTTGCTATCAAAATACTTCAATTGGTACACGCAAGAAATAGGCTAATTCAGCAGCCTTTTGTTCAATTTCTCGTGGAGTCAAATTCTCATCAGTACGGGTCAAGGGAATGGACCCCTGGCCTCGGATGTCCATATAAAGAACACGACGAGCATAAATACCCTCTTTAACTTCTATTCTAACGGACTGAATATCTTTTATAAGGAATCGGAGGAATATGCGACGATTTTTTCCCGGAAATCCCCAACGAAAAATACAGACTATTCCTTCCTTTCTATCGAATCGATCATAACCACTACCTACATTCCAGGAAATTGTGCACCACAAATAAGAGCTAATAAAGAGACCCGCAATTCCGTAGAAAGACATCACGATTCCTTGTGGAAAAAAAATGATTTGCTGAGGCGGAAAAAAAGATAGCAAATTTCTACCAAGATAACTGGAAGTTCCAACTAATAAGAAGCCTAATGAACCTAAAAAAAGGATCAAGGCCCAGCAGAAATTACTTATTTTTCGAGACCCCGTTATAAGTTCTATCCATATATCGTCTGATCGCCAAGTCATACTTTACTCGATTGCATTTTATTGGAATTGAGATAATACCCCAGAGAAATTTGACTTTACTTTTTTGTTTCCGAAGTAACTCTCATCAACTAGCACTAGTTTTAGGTGAACTAGCACTAGTTTGATGTCAACCTTTAGGAGTAATTCATCAAATTTGTTAAATCTAAAATAATAACATACTCTTTATTTAATACGATCCCACTATACATATCGATATACATATAGATTCACCGACTACATTTCAGCCATCCAGAGATCCTGATCTATTTGAAAATTGCTAGAATTGATATATCCATATATCATGTTTCTGCGGGCATAAGAGTTTTTTCCTTTATGTTCGGTGGAAATCACATGTTATACTATATTCCAATAAATAGATATCCGTGTTATGATACAAGTCCACGTTTTCAAAAAAAAAATGGATGAGATTGGGTCCCAGCGGATCTAAACAATCTTGTTTTTTTGAACATGAAGAAATAAAGAAGCCATTGCAATTGCCGGAAAGACTAGGCCTACTAACGGCACAAAAATAGATGGAAGGTTCAAATTTGTCATAGAAGGGGTACCTCGATTTACTATATTGTATCTGTTATTATGTTATTATATAAATAAAGATATCTTGTAATAATTATAATTAAATTAAGAATTTGAATTCTAATTAGATAATATTTATTATTAATAGAATTTGAATTAATAGAATTTGAAGAATTTTTCATTCTTAGTATAGATCGAAGTATCGATATATCTAAATCTAACTGAGTACGTATAATAAGAATAAGTGCAAAGAATGTAGAACTGTAGAACTAAATAAATGGACTTATTCATCTCCTCCATGAGAAAGATATGTATGATAATGATAATAAACTTTATTATTTTTATTCATTTCTTTGTCTTTTGTTCTTGTCTTCTAATTTTCTAAAAATAGATAAAGAGTTTTTTACCGATTATCGAAGGATTCGTTCGAATCCGACCCAACATGGATTTTTAGCTAAAATGGTTTTTCGGTAGATAGAGAAAGATACAAAACTCTATTATCTATATTGAAATTTCAAATTATATACCTAAGACAAGACCAAATTCGTTTTATTTTACTAATTTCACGAAAGGAAGAACTCACTCTTGGTGATAAAGGTTTCTTGATTCGTAATCAGGAATATAGGTCAAAAAAAGAGTTATCCTCAACTTTCGTTTTGATTCTTTCTACAATTCGATCTTCTATCACCAAAGAAAAGGCCATTATTATCTTATTTACTTTGATTCCGATAAACTAACTACTTTTTGCTACAAACACAAAAAAAATAATTGAACTTAGTGCTCTACTTGATTTTTCTTGACTTTTGATTCAAAGGAAAAAAGGCGTGGAGCTTAAATAACTCACTCAGAACGCTTTTTAAAAGATTACGTGGTACAATTAGGTCGAATAAACCCTTCTGGAATAAGTATTCAGCTGCTTGTGAACCTTCGGGTACTGTTTTATTCAATGTTTGTTCAATTACTCTTTTACCTGCAAATGCAATGTAGGCATTGGGTTCGGCAATAATGATATCCCCCAACATACCAAAACTAGCTGTCACTCCACCAGTTGTCGGAGATGTAAGGATTGATACATAAAATAATTTTTTATTTAATTGATAATCATATAAAGCAGACGATATTTTAGCCATTTGCATCAAGCTCAAACTTCCTTCCTGCATGCGCGCCCCCCCAGAAGCACACACTATAATAAGAGGTAAATTTTGATTGGCAGCGTGTTCAATCAAACGGGTGATTTTCTCTCCGACTACGGATCCCATACTACCCCCCATAAACTGAAAATCCATAACCCCAATTGCTAGGGGAATGCCGTTTAGTTGGCCTATGCCTGTTTGAACAGCCTCGGTTAATCCTGTCTT